CCGGCAGATCCATTTGCAACTCCTTTGGAAATATTACCTGAATGGTATTTCTTTCCCGTATTTCAAATACTTCGTACAGTGCCCAATAAATTATTGGGTGTTCTTTTAATGGTTTCAGTACCTGCGGGATTATTAACAGTACCCTTTTTAGAGAATGTTAATAAATTCCAAAATCCATTTCGCCGTCCAGTAGCGACAACCGTCTTTTTGATTGGTACTGCAGTCGCTCTTTGGTTGGGTATTGGTGCAACATTACCTATTGATAAATCCCTAACTTTAGGTCTTTTTTAATTTGATTCAATTGTGAAATAACACGACGTGTGTATCTAGGGAATAGTCGCTTCAAAGCGAATTCTCCCTAGATACATCTATTCAATAAAATTTTGAATTTATTTCGAATATATGAATTGTGCTACAGATTCAAATCTTATATCTTAATTTAATTATCTTAATTAAATCCAATAGATTTAAAACTTCTTTTTTGGTAAAAAAATTGCGAAATGTTTTTCTAGAATGCCCAATATCTGTTTTACATCTTCTAGGCGAAAATGCTCAATTTTCATAAGATCTTCTTGACTCTTATTCATAAGGTCCAATAATGTATATATATTGGACCTTATGAGGCAATTATAAACTCTGGGAGACAATTCGGATTGATCAATAAAAATAGATTTCAATGCTATTTTGTTTTTTCGGACTTTATCCAATTTATTGTGAAAAGTAAAGGGGGATAAAGGAACCATATGTTGATTGTCCTCTAAAGGTAAGTTTTCTTCTTCCTTATATAAAAAGGGAATAAATAAATCAATCAAATTCCGGGAGGCTTCATGAAGTGCTTCTTTCGGAGTTAAACTGCCATTTGTCCATATTTCGAGAAACAGTATCTCTTGTTTTTCATTCCCATTTCCATAGGAATGAATACTATGATTCACATTTCGAACAGGCATGAATACAGCATCTACAGGATAACTTCCATCTTGAAAGTTATGTGGCATCTTTATAAGATATCCGCGATTTCTTTCAATTTCTAATCCAATACGTAAATTAATTGGTTCTGTCAAGCTAGCTATATGTTGTGTATTGTCGACAATTTCTACATAAGGTGGTAAGATGATATCTCGAGCAGTTACATATCCAGGACCTCTAACACAAATAGACGCGTCACAAGTTCCATATAGATTACTTCTCAATACAATTTCTTTCAAATTCATTATAATTTCGTGGGCCGATTCTTGAATACCCGTTATAGTAGAATATTCGTGGGAGACGTTCTCAGATTTTACACGTGTGATACATGTTCCTTCTATTTCTCCAAGCAAAGCTCTTCGCATCGCAATGCCTATTGTGTCGGCTTGTCCTTTCATAAGTGGAGACAGAATAAATCGATCATAATAAAGGCGTTTACTGTCTGTTCTTGATTCAACACACTTCCACTGTAGTGTCCGAGTAGATACTGTTACTTTCTCTCGAACCATAGTAATAATATTTTTTTTGATTGAATTATTTATTTCTCTTGTTTCTCTTGAAATTTCTTCACTGTTTATTTCTACACACGTCTTTTTTTCGGAGGTCTACAGCCATTATGTGGCATAGGGGTTACATCCCGTACAAAAGTTAATAGTATACCACTTCTACGAATAGCTCTTAATGCGGCGTCTCTTCCGAGACCGGGACCTTTTATCATGACTTCTGCTCGTTGCATACCTTGATCTACTACTGTACGAATAGCAACTGATGCTGCAGTTTGAGCGGCAAAGGGTGTCCCTCTTCTTGTACCCTTGAATCCACAAGTACCGGCCGAGGACCAGGAAACCACCCGACCTCGTACATCTGTAACTGTGACAATGGTATTATTGAAACTTGCTTGAACATGAATAACTCCCTTTGGTATTTTACGTGCACTTTTACGTGCACCAATACGTACATTTCTACGTAAACCAGTTCTCGGTATAGCTTTTGCCATATTGTATCATCTCATAAATATGAGTCAGAAATATATGGATATATCCATTTCATGTCAAAACAGATTCTTTATTTGTATTTGTACGCTGAGCCCTTTAGTGAGTCTGATTATCCCTTTATCCTTGTCTTTGTTTATGTCTCGGGTTGGCACAAATTACTCTAATGCACCCCCGTCTACGGATTAGTCGACATTTTTCACAAATTTTACGAACGGAAGCTCTTATTTTCATATTTGTCATTCCTTATCTTAATTCTGAATCTACTTCTCGGTAGAAAATAGGTTTCTTGAAATTTTTTATCTCGAATCGTATTGAATAAAAATCACCTAATCCTTCAAATCCTTGTTTCGGAGTCGATAAATTATACGTCCTCTGGTTGAATCATAACGACTTACTTCAATTTTGACTTTATCTCCGGGAAGTATCCGTATAAAACTACGCCGGATCTTTCCCGAAACATAACCTAGAATCAGATCCTCATTATCTAAACGAACCCGGAACATGCCATTGGGAAGCGATTCAGTAATTAAACCTTCATGAATCCATTTTTGTTCTTTCATTCCAGGTAGCCCCCTTGAGGTATCAACTAATGGAGGAGAAACGATATTAGACAACTCACCCCCCTTATCTTTTTTTTTTTACAAATAGGAAGAGGTTTCGGATTTCATTTGGATATTAAATGGATTACCATATATAACATAAAATTTCTCCGCCGATTCCTTCTAGTCGAGCCTCCCGATCTGTCATTATACCCCGAGAAGTAGAAAGAATTACAATCCCCATCCCACCTAAAATTCTAGGAATTCGTTGAGAGTTAGAATAGATTCGTAGACCGGGTCGGCTGATCCGTTTTAAATTTAACAAATTCCTATAGGGTCTTTTCCTATTCCTGCTATGTCGCAGGGTTAAAACCAAAAAATTTTGGTTTTTTTCTCGATGTTTTCTGACGTTTTCGATAAAACCTTCTCGGAAAAGTATTTTAACAATATTTTCGGTAATATTAGTAGATGCTATGCGAACAACTCTTTTTCTATCCATATCAGCATTTCGTATAGAGGTTATTATCTCAGCAATAGTGTCTCTACCCATGATGAACTAAAACTTTTGGTGTCCCAAAATTGGATATAATTAACATGTTTTTTTTATTGGTTTATGAATATAAAAATTTTAAGGTATATACGCGAAACACAAGCTACGAATTAATCTAGTTCTTAAACTATTTCCTTTCAAATACCCCAAAAATATCAGATCTCTTTTTATTTTATAATACTTCGGGAGCTAATGAAACTATTTTAGTAAAATTTAATTGTCTCAATTCGCGGGGGATTGCCCCAAAAATGCGAGTTCCTTTTGGATTTCCTTCTTGATCAATCACAACTGCAGCATTGTCATCATATCGTATTATCATACCGCTGTCACGTTTAAGTTCTTTACAGGTACGAACAATTACAGCTCTGACTACTTCTGATTTTTCTAGGGGCATATTTGGTACTGCTTCTTTGATCACAGCAACAATAACGTCACCAATATGAGCATATCGGCGATTACTAGCTCCTATGATTCGAATACACATCAATTTTCGAGCCCCGCTGTTATCCGCTACATTTAAATAGGTCTGAGGTTGAATCATATAAATTTTTGAGTCTATTCTTCCAATGCAAAGGATGAAAAAAATAAAAGAAATATTGTTTGTCTAAGTCTAAAAAAAGAAACCTGCGATTTTGTTTCATTCCCAAGACTCATTTCTGTCGGTTCTACATTTTTATCCCGAAATAATAAATTGAGTTCGTATAGGCATTTTGGATGCTGCTATTAAAATAGCCCTTTTAGCTATATTTTCGGTTACTCCACCCATTTCATATAGTATTCGCCCCGGTTTAACAACAGCTACCCAATATTCAGGGGATCCTTTCCCTGAGCCCATACGTGTTTCAGCAGGTCTTACTGTAACTGGTTTATCTGGAAAGAGCCGGACCCATATTTTTCCACCACGGCGTGCATTTCGTGTCATTGCTCGGCGACCTGCTTCGATTTGTCTCGATGTGATCCAAGCGGGTTCAAGTGCTTGAAGAGCATATTTACCGAAACAAATATGATTACCTCGATAAGATATTCCCTTCATTCTTCCTCTATGTTGTTTACGGAATTTAGTTCTTTTGGGGTTATAGTTGATGGTTGTTTCGGAATTCCATCTCTACTACAGAGCTGGACGTGAGAGTTTCTTCTCATCCAGCTCCTCGCGAATAAAAGGATTCAAAATTGAATTTCAATTAATTTGAATAGCTATTAGAACATTTTTATAAAAAATTTTATTTTTTTCTAACGTCCTAATAAATCTTTATTGTCTTTTGTCCTTTATCCGAGTTTACCAATTCAAAAAAAGAAAGTTTTCGCGGGCGAATATTGACTCTTGCAATCTCTATTTCAGTCCTAGCACTTGTTCGTCACTTTTCCGAATAGATGAATTGATTTCCGGTTCATTTCGCCATCCTAACTAGTGAATCATTAAGATTCATTTGTTTAATAAAATCTTTTGCATTCACAGGTTCCTTCGTTTCCACCACTTCGTACTAAATGATTAGGTCAGAATTCTACAACGGAGCTCATAATCCAATTTATTCTTGAGTCAACCTTCTTAGTCTTTATTGGCTCGAAGCTCTTGAGTTTTTTCTTCTCTTCTATCAGAAATTCATTGAATATTTCATTATGTATGAATCAATTAATTATGTATGAATCAATTAGTATTGATGCTTTATTACATTGTCTTTTATGAGATGACTCACAGACCTTCCATATTGGAATTCTATATCATTGATATTCTTTTTCTCTCTTTCTCTCATCCTTCCATTTATCCACACCTTTCTTCTGTAATTTTGCTTTAAAAAAGTTAAAGTTTAATTATTTCAGTTGCTACAAAGATATGACTTATTTAACATATCTTGACTGGTTCTTTAGATCCAGATAATATGAAGTGATGAATTGGTTTTCATACTATCGGGCCGGTCTTTTGTAACCCTAACCCTAAAAAAAACCAACGAG